TGCTTGAAAGATAACCCAAAAAATCAAAGGAATGCTTGGATAATTGGTTTATATGGATTCTTCTTGGTTGAGACCATACATAAAAATGACATTGCCAAAAATTGACAAGATAATATCTCCACTTATTCATCAGAAGCGGAGTATCTTTTGATACCAGAATCGATTTTCCTTGATAGCTAACATACTGTATAAAAGGATCCTTGAAGAACCATAAGGTGGCCGGAAATAAGACTTTTTCGACAGGATATTTTATTTTTTCATAAAAACGTATTCGCTCAAAAAAGATCCCAAAAGAGGTTAATCGTAAATGATTAGATTGGTTACGGAGAAAAAGTAAAATAGATTCGTATTCACATACATAAGAATTGTATAGGAGCAAGAATAATCTTTGATTACTTTTTGCAAAAATGGATTTTGGGGGAATAATAAGAGTATTCCAACTATAATACTCATTAAGAAAGAGCCGTAATAAATGCAAAGAAGAGGGATCTTTCACGTAGTAGCGAAGGGTTTGAACCAAGATTTCCAGATGGATGGGGTAGGGTATTAGTACATCTGATGCATAATTTAAATGTGGAAATTTGTCCTCGAAAAAGGGAAATATTGAATGAATTGATCGTAAATTATAAGATTTTATGGTTTCTGTCTCCTCTAAGGAGGATACTAATCGTAGGGAAAACGGAATTTCCACAATGACTGCAAATCCCTCCGATATCATTTGAGAATACAAATTTTTGGGGTACCCCAAAAATTTATTTTGATTAGAATCATTAACGGAAATAATCAAATGATTCTGTTGATACATTCGACTAATTAAACGTTTTATAATTAGTAAACTGGATTTCTTGTCATAACCTACATTATCCAATAAAACGGATCCATTTAAACCACGATCATGAGCAAGGGCATAAATATACTCCCGAAAGATAAGTGGGTATAGTAAATGGTGTTGCTGAGATCTATAGAATTCGAAATATCCTTGAAAGTCTTTCATTTAAAATTCAATTTTGAATCAGAAAAGAAATAGATGATTTATTGGGTTATCAAATGATACATAGTACGATACAGTTAAAACAAGGTATTTATAGTAAAAAAAAACTAGATACCTCGGAAACAAGTCAAACTCATCAACGGACTCTCTAGAACCTCCCCTTCCTTTCCATATAATAGATTTATGTTCATTTATAGGATAAGAAGATAGTTAGAAGCCCTTTATTTTATCAATCCAATCGCTCTTTTGATTTTGAAAAAAGAAATCTCTTTATCAATATACTACCTTCTTCTACACATTTATCTCTACCCCATAAAGGGGAATAGCTAATAGTTAGGACTCATAAGAAATTTCTAATCCACTCATCGGAAAAGCTTTTCCCGCATTAGGCACTAATATATTTTTAACATCTAATTAGATGGGGTAATCATTCAAAAATTAAGAACAGAAGCTCGTTACTTTGTTATTTCCCTAGAATTGGAACCTCTAATAAGGCTCTACCCATTTATTCACTCGACCCCCCAAAAAAATTATTTTTTTAATTGAATTGAAACAATTGAAATAAGATTTTGGACCTATTCAATAAGAAAGAATGAAATATTCTCAGAATTATCCATTGCTACGACATGCTGCTTTTTCCATTGATTCTTTTCAGGATCAGTCGTGGTCTTACAAACTCTACCGATGGTATGGACGAATCTGTTTCTTCATACAAATGTGTAAAAGATGCTAGCCGCACTTAAAAGCCGAGTACTCTACCGTTGAGTTAGCAACCCAAATAAACAAATTAAAATGTGTAGATACAATCAGAATCCCAATAAATAATGAAATTGAATGGCACAACACAATCAAACCATTAAAAAAACAATGAAAAAAAACTCTAACCCGCTCTAAACATAATAAAAATGAACAAATCCGACAAAAATATAAAAATTATCAAATAAAAGATAAAATAAAGTCAAAGATTTTCCAATATTTATAGACCGCCTCCTGCCTCGCTTCTCTTATATTATCCATTAATTTAGTATATATCGAGTTTGATTGATTTAATTCTTAATCAAAAAAGACTTCCTGTATGACAGAAAATCTAAGAAGATTATTTGAATGAAATAAAATCTATGGAACAGGGATAAATAGATCCGTTTATCCACGATCGGATTATATTTATTTGATACACTGTTGTCAATATTAATATTGACAAAAGCGTAAGCATACAAAAGATAAAAACAAGTTCTAAATAGAACTAACAATTTAGATTTCAATCAATTAAAATTAATAAAATTTTTTAATTTTAATTGAATTATAAAAAAACGAAAGACTTGTGTTGGATTGGCACTACACTATATAGAATATAAGTGAAAGACTTAATTAAGGAAGACGGGGGAGAAGTAGAAAAAAACGAAGTTTATTCAATAACTAAAACTAAAATAATCAGGTTTAGTCCTTTGTTTTTTTTGTTCAAAGAGTTCCAACGAAAATCATCCCATCGGGGGTAATGTCAAATTTTTATGTCTATAGAACACATTACTTCTACGTCTATGTCATTTCTTATTTATTCACTTGATATTTTTTTCTATTTTATTTCATTAATTAAATTTTGTTTGTTGATTAACGCGAAGTTCCGTAAAAACTCCCGCCTTTTTTAAAATATCATGAACAGTTCCCGTAGGTTGAGCGCCTTTTTCAAGGAAATATAGAATAGCAGGAACATTTAAAAAAATTTGATTGGTTATCGGATCATAAAAACCCACTTTCCGAAGATCTCTTCCCTCTCGTCGGGATCGAACATCAATTGCAACGATTCGATAAATGGCTCATTGGGATAGATGAACAATACCCCCCCCCCTAGAAACGTATAAGAGGTTTTCCCTCGTACGGCTCGAGAAAATTCTAAATTATGTCTATGTATAGAGTATAGAATTACAATATCAAATATATCCATCAAATCATCAAATTAATTAGACTATTGATTTTAGCCCTTTTTTTCTTATTCTTACCCAACAACAAAATTAGTCATATTTGCACCCTCATAACTCAAGTTGGATAACTCTGAAATAACGCAAAAGAGAAACCCTTTATTTTATTTTAGATACTGCATCTATTGAGCGGTCTCTAACCCTTTAATTGCCTGTCTTCTTTAAGAATCCATTTTGATTCTTCATTCTGATCCAGTTGTTCAGACAATTGAAAATGGTATTTCCTTGTTCCAGGATCTTTGCCTTGAATCATTGGGTTTAGACATTACTTCGGTGATCTTTAAATCCTTTCAAAACGGCAGCAACATACCATTTTTTGTGATTTCTTTATGTCAAAGAATCATACGAATGTTTGATTCCTGCGTAATACACTTTTTGATTTGATCGAAAGAGTTTTACCAATTTCAACAAATCTTCCCTTTGAATTGGAAATTTTCTCGAATGGGCTCCTTTTAGTTTATGTATCAAAATATACTTACGAAGTTGTTCCAATTTGTTGATTGATACTAACCCTAGATTCTTGCCTCTGAAAAAAAAAAGACTTTCTACTCGAGCTCCATCCTATACTATATTCTATCACCCCCCCCCAAAAAAAAGGAGGTTACAGCGGAATAGAACAAATGATGTCGAGCCAAGAGCACTTTCATTCCTATAATAAATATATATAAAAGTGGTGGATGTAAGACTCCACAGCGGATCATGTCCTTCAAGTCGCACGTTGCTTTCTACCACATCGTTTTAAACGAAGTTTTACCATAACATTCCTTCAGTTTGGAACCCATATGTAATTGATTCAATTATGAAATCATGAATAATCATTGGTTCGGTTGGTACATAGTAATCTATACCTTTTTATTCTATATGACAAAAAAGAGAGTCTCAGCAAGAATAAGAATAAATCAATTTAACCCCTTTTTTTTAGATTAATAGAATTTAATCTTGGAAATTCTATAAAAATAGAACTCCTTTTTTTATAAATTATTTTGATTCTTTTATTTATATCATTCTAAATTTGAAATTCTTTTTCTATTTTTCTATTATTGTAAAAATCAAATTTAGTTAACTAAATTATAACTGATATAACAGGAATAAATATAATACGAAGAAATCAAGTTATTTTGAATCTGTATCTTCAAGTAAGATAATAGTGATAGAATAAATTCAACAATTTCACACTTCTTCAAGTACCAAGAACTTATACTTCTAGCGGTTCGTTACAAAGATTTAATTGATTGAAAAATCTTCTATCCGATATAATTATTTTCATTTTGCAAAACAGAAAGTTTTACAGCAAGGACCTTTCGTTTTTTATCATCCGTTTATCATTAGTAAGAGGGAGATAAATTCATATTGGAATAAACAGTATGTGATTAAAAAAAGATAGATAAAAAAACACTGATGTAAGACAAGATTGAAATTTTAGGTTGTTATTTTTTCATATTTATACTGTAAAATCATTGTTATTTAACGAATTGCAACTGAATTCAATTTCCCATTTCATATGCGTGTTATTTGAACTCAAACAAATTTGTGAAAAAGATATGATTCCGCCGATTATTAAAAAATAATAATCAGATTCTATACTAATATTTATTCTATTCTTAATACAGATTATCTTAATACGGAAGGCTCTTCTAAAAGGCAATCTTTATATATATATATTATTATATTATGATATATAAAATATATATATATATATATAAATATATTTATATTATTATGTTAATATAATGATTATATAATAATATATATACATATATACTGAGTATGCTCTGGGACGGAAGGATTCGAACCTCCGAATAGCGGGACCAAAACCCGTTGCCTTACCACTTGGCCACGCCCCATTTATTTCTATTCGATACTAATAAATAAACACTAATATTGGTACGGGTTATTCGTCAACTCCAGTCTAAATATCTATTTTTTAGAAAATGGATTACTAGAATTTTTGTACATGGAAACTATACACGTAGACATAGAATTAAACTGAATTTATTGATCATTACATATAATTCAATTAAGATATTGTACGAAAGTATTATTTATTCTATTCTCTTTTGATTTGAGATATAGAAGAATTTTTGATTGGGTGAATTCAAATAACATTAAAGTTTTTTCGTCTATCTTATTTTATTTTTATTCATTTTTTTTCTTCTATCAATAATAACATATCTATAATAATAAAATAATAAAAAACTAAATTAAATTTATTAACAACTCAATCAAAATAAATACAATTATCCCCAAAAACAAAATGTTTGTTATGCTTAATATTTTTAGTTTGATCTGTATCTACCTTAATTCTGCTCTTTATTCCAGTAGTTTTTTCGTCGGCAAATTGCCCGAAGCCTACGCTTTTTTGAATCCAATAGTCGATGTTATGCCAGTGATACCCCTATTCTTTTTTCTATTAGCCTTTGTTTGGCAAGCTGCTGTAAGTTTCCGATGATATTTTTAATTTTAATAAAGTCCCAGACAAATTCATGATTTATTCGAAAAAAAAAAAATCGGGTATGTAGTATAGTAGTATAAAAGTGGAGAATCTATTCTCTTTTTTCCTAAAAAAATCTTGGAGATTGTGTAATGCTTACTCTCAAACTATTTGTTTACACGGTAGTGATATTCTTTGTTTCTCTCTTTATCTTCGGATTCCTGTCTAATGATCCAGGACGTAATCCTGGACGTGAAGAATAAAAAATAAGGTTTTCTTTGCTTGATTTTAAACTGTTATTTAGTAAGATTTTATCTATTCCACTAATTATTTATTTATAACTAGTAATAAAAAAATAGCTCTCGATAAATTCGAAAAAAAAAAATACCAAGTCATCAACGAAAACGGAAAGAGAGGGATTCGAACCCTCGGTACGAAAAACTCGTACAACGGATTAGCAATCCGACGCTTTAGTCCACTCAGCCATCTCTCCTCCCAATTGAAAAAGGATAATACTATGTTACATTATAAAAAATAAGGCTTGAAAACGCCCGTCATAGTATATACTCTTATTTTTTAATTTCGTCCCAAGGGGCTTTTTAGTTCCACGGCCCGGCCTGGTCAGTCCTTAGCCGGGCCCGCCTTTTTGTTCCAACAAATCATAAATAAAAAGATTTAGAAAATTGAAAAAAAAAAAAAAAAATAATAATAATAAATAAAAAAATATCTATATCTATGATAAAAAAAATATCTATATCTATGATAAAAAAAATATCTATATCTATGATATAGAATCAAATGGTAGCGAATCAACGTGCTATTTCTTTCTTAGTTAGTCCTTTTATTCCGGTTTAAATAATAAAAAAGGAACTCTCGTTTCTTACCACAATCTATTTTTTTGTTATGGATTAAGTTCGAGACAAAAACCTCGGGCAAAAAAGCACTTGTTATTTAGTTATTAAAATGAATACTCGTTTCCAAATCTCATTAGGTCCTCTGATACAAATACAAAAGGTAAGCGCTCTAGTTTTCATAATTTTTTTCTGATCTTTTGTTTTGGTTTTGTGATTAAGGTCGACAAAAGGTCCATTTAGATACAATAATCTGATTGTAGCGGGTATAGTTTAGTGGTAAAAGTGTGATTCGTTCTATAATCCTTTATATAGTTAAAGGGTCTTTCGGTTTGATTAATATTCATTCCGAACAAAAACTTTAGTTCTTAAAAGGATTGAATCCTTTCCCTCTCAATGAAAAATTCGAGGAAGAATATAAATTCTCGTGATTTTTATCCACCAATCAATTTTAAATTGAAAAATTGGATTATAAGATTACGAAACATAATTTTTTTATTGGATCAATACTTCCAATTGAATGAGTATAAGTAAAGGACCCATGGATAAAGATAAAACGCGTATTTCTAATCGTAACTAAATCTTCAATTTTTCATTTCTGTAGGGGAAATTGAAGCAAAACAGCTATTAAACAATGTCTTTGGTTTACTAAAGACATCGATAAATTGTTTTAGCTCGGTGGAAACAAAATGCTTTTCCTAAGGATTCTTTCAAATAGAAGTAGAGAACGAAGTAACTAGAAAGATTGTTAGAATATAACACCCCTTTCTATAGGGATCGTCTAGAAAGCGGGTTGTTCTGAATAGATTCAGACATAAAAGCTGACATAGACGTTATGGGTCAGATTTTTTATTTCGTTCATATCTGAATCTGGGAATTTATCCACCTTCCATAAAGGAGCTGAATGAGACCAAAGTTTCACGTTCAGTTTTGAATTAGAGACGTTAAAAATTATGAATCAACGTCGACTATAACCCCTAGCCTTCCAAGCTAACGATGCGGGTTCGATTCCCGCTACCCGCTTTTCCTTTATCGTTATAATTTTAAATATTTTAAATATTTAATTATTTTAAATATTAAATAATTAAATAAAATTATTTATTTTTTTCTTTTTTAATAAAAAAGGTTAAATGAATCGAATTAATGTAATACATTATTGACTTGAATACTAAATTGGTTGAATTCTTTCAATCACTTTTCCGAACAAGAAATATGAAAATTGGAGTGAAAAGCGTCCATTGTCTAATGGAT